CGATAAGTACCAATACGCAATGGGGAGGTTAAGGCCATTTTATATGAACGAATGTGCCCATACTTGTTCATCATTAGAGGACACTATTCGTAATAATTTTCCCTTATTTTTTCTGATTTTCTTTATAAAATTTTCTAATTTATGAAAAAAATATGATTAGGATTTTAGGATAAAGTACAATATTATAAAGAGAATAAAGGCTTTGTTACGTTTCCACATCAAAGTAAAATATAGTACTTAGTTCTTTTTTCTTTCATTTAATGCCTATTGGTGTTCCAAAAGTACCTTTTCGAAGTCCTGGAGAGGAAGATGCATCTTGGGTTGACATATAGTGCGACTTGTCAGATATATTGGGTCATATGGGATTTCCCCGTTTTCTCCCCAATCGAGATATCCTCTGTTTCGCCCACGAAAGATTAATTCAATCATCAAAAATTTGGAGCGTGAAGTGCAATTAGATCCATTTTTGGGGGGGATTTCTAATTACTATTATCAATTAGAATAATTTATGGTTGGCTTAGTTGGACTACTACATTGAAGTATCCAGGCTCCGTTTAAAAAAAACCAAGCGGTAATATATCTATTTTATATCATAAAGGATTCTTTTTTTTTTAGAAATCCCTTATTTTGTAAGTAGAAGTTATTATTATTTAAAACTCTTATGTTAATCAATTAATCAATCAAGTAATATGCATGAAGCCGTCAACTATTTTACGGAATACGTGAATTGAAAAAAAAAAAAGAAGGGATAACAAAAAGAAGTGGTAATGGGAGCATTTGTACTATATGTGCAAATCAAAATCGGGCGGATCTTTACCCGGAGTAGAGCATAAACCTAAAAAGATTAAAGAGGCTCGTTTAAGAACAAGAAAATGACATCGTGATTTGGATTGAATCTCGATGAAACCATCCATCAATGAGAAGTTAATTGGATAAGTTTAAGGAATTATTTTCTTTTTTTTTTACGTTATAAGGAAAGGAAGACAAACTCGTGTTTAGTAAAAAAGAAAATAAAATCTTTTTATTATAAGTTAGAAGGAACTTGCTATGAAAAAATAAAAAGAATTGAAATCTACACATTGATTTTTTTGAACCGTATGCGTCAAAAGGCGCCTGTACGGTTCCGAAGGGATACAATTTTACCCTAATCAACCGACTTTATCGAGAACGATTACTTTTTTTAGGTCAAGAGGTTGATAGCGAGATCTCAAATCAACTTATTGGTCTTATGATATATCTCAGTATCGAGGATGAGACCAAAGATCTGTATTTGTTTATAAACTCTCCTGGCGGATGGGTAATACCGGGGGTGGCTCTTTATGATACTATGCAATTTGTGCAACCAGATATACATACAATATGCATGGGAGCAGCCGCTTCAATGGGATCTTTTATCCTGGTCGGAGGAGAGATTACCAAACGTCTAGCATTCCCTCACGCTTGGCGCCAATGAGGCTTTTATTTGAGAGAAAAAAGAAGACTATGCCTTCGCCATATGAAATATGAATATTAAGTAATAATAGCATGGCACTTTGAATTCGATATAAGGAATTTTGTTTTCAAAACATTAGATTATGTATCGAGAGAGTAATATGAGAAAAAGGTATTTCCTATTTTATTATCGGAAGTCCAGTTCAGCGTCACAAACTTTTTTTCACACCAGGGGTCTCTTAACTATAGAGCGAAAAAAAAAAAGATTCTTTTTTCCTTAGTTTAGTTGATCAAATAAAAAAGCAACTTTGGGATTGCTGAATGACAGACAAATCACAGACAAAAAAATATAATAAATATATAAAGCAACGGAGCCATCATAGTATTTTTGAATTCCTCCGAAAGGAAGGGTGGTAAGTTGATCATTTACCGACCGGGGTCTGATCGATCCTATTTTTTTATTTCTTTGATGAAATGAATGGTAAGGGTCAATTTTATTGTAAAGCCGTATGCAATGCATAATGCCCGTACGGTTGTTCGATTCTATCTTTTTTTCTTGTTATTCTTTTATGTTTCTTTTATCTTCCCCTCATCATGCGAAATAGAGAAACCTTTTATTATCTTATATCATCAGGGTAATGATCCATCAACCTGCTGGTTCTTTTTCTGAAGTAGCAACGGGAGAATTCATCCTGGAAGTGGGAGAACTGCTGAAACTGCGTGAAACCCTGACAAGGGTTTATGTACAAAGAACGGGCAAACCCATATGGGTTGTATCCGAAGACATGGAAAGAGATATTTTTATGTCAGCAACAGAGGCCCAAGCTTATGGGATTGTTGATCTTGTAGCAGTTGAATGACAATATCGCGTCAATTCGTGATTTGAAGTTAACCCTGCCGAGTTTAATATTCTATGACTTTTATTTACTCTTCTATTGAATCTATTGATTGAATAAAAGGAATTCAAAATCATGCGGTTAGGATCGATCTAAACCAGCCCATTATGTATATGATTCAACATGCCAACGATTAAACAACTTATTAGAAATACAAGACAGCCAATTAGAAATGTAACAAAATCCCCCGCGCTTCGGGGATGCCCTCAGCGTCGAGGAACATGTACTAGGGTGTATGTGCGACTCGTTCAGATCATGAACTAGAACAAAGGAAAGAGAACAATGTTCGAATATCAATGATCAAATAGGATAGAAGGGAAAAACGAACTACATAAAAATAAGAAAATAAATCAGATCCCTTTTATTGTGTATGAAATTTATGGTTTCTATTGGTGTAAATCCACTCACCTCAATTCAAGATGAGAAGCAATTCTCCATTGGTAGCAAATGGCTATCCATTAAGCGGAGGAAATCTTAGTTAACATAGACGCCTCTTGTAAGAACGGACTAACAAGGTCAGCTACCCAGCCAACCTTCATAATTAAATACCGTTACTGTATAGGTAGAGCTCGTTGTGAAAGACCTATTACTGAATAATTCATGGGTAGAGCCGAAGAATGTGAACTATACAAGTTAGCAATAACATTGATTAAATGAAGTAAAGGCTCCGGTGTATAGAGAAGACCTCACCGTTTAAGAAGTAACCATAGAAACGATGGAATCCACTATTTCTTTATCAGTGCTATTTTTTTTTAATACCTAGTATATATAGTACAATTTCGTATTTCGAGGTGAAATGCCTAGAAAAAATAAAAAATAGTGGTTGGGAAGGTTATAGTAGCCAAAGCCATTGGAATTTTTAGTTTATACATTGGAAAAATCCGTTTTGTTATTAATATACTAGGAAAGGGGCAAAAGAATAACTAAAAGAAAGGAAATCTATTAGTTATTCGTTAAAGTTTCATTTATTCAATGACCAGAATTAGACGGGGATATATCGCTCGGAGACGTAGAACAAAAATTCGTTTATTTGCATCAAGCTTTCGGGGGGCTCATTCAAGACTTACTCGAACTATTACTCAACAAAAAATAAGAGCTTTGGTTTCGGCTCATCGGGATAGGGATAAGCAAAAAATAAATTTTCGTCGTTTGTGGATCACTCGAATAAATGCAGCAATTCGTGAAAGGGGGGTATGCTATAGTTATAGTAGATTAATAAATGATCTGTACAAGAGACAGTTGCTTCTTAATCGTAAAATACTTGCACAAATAGCTATATCAAATAGGAATTGCCTTTATATGATTTCCAATGAGATCATAAAAGAAGTAAGTTGAAAGGAATCCACCGCTTAAAGGGAGTTGCCCGGAGAATGAACTCCGGGAGGGTCGAATAAAAAATAAAATAAAAAATGAATAGAATATGATAAAATATATATATGAGAAAGTAGTAAATGAATCAACACGTTCAAAAAAAAAATTTTTATTCTTCCCAAAAAATTTTTTTCTTACGACACGAGAATTCAATCCAGATTCTTGGATTTTTACAACAAAATATCAATCCGCATTTGAGTTCGGATGGAGATTTGAATTCAAGTGAAAAAAGAGTAAACCTATCTTTTTCTGGCTCTAAGACTAGGAGTTCTAGTGGTCGACTCGGTTCTTTCAAATTGTTTCTCATTATTAAGAAAAGGTAACAAAGATAAAATACGAGCTTGCTTTATAGCAATAGTAATTAATCGTTGTTGTTTCAAGGTCAATCTATTCACTCGTCTAGATAATATTTTTCCCTGTTCACTAATAAATCGACTAATTAAACTCATGTTTTTATAATCAATTCGATCCCCCGATTGGATCGGGGGCAAACGCCTACGAAAAGATCGCTTGGATTTAAGAAAAGTTCGCTTGGATTTATCCATGGTTTGGTTAGTTTATTTCTTATCCCTAAAATCCTATTTCAGGCGTATCGCTAATTAGAATAAATAAATAGGATTTGGTTTGTTTATAATTATCTTTAACTATGTTAAATATTATATTATGTTAATATATATATAATGTCATTTTTTCCCTTTCTTTGTAAGCTAAGGGCCCGAAGGTGCTCGGTTCGATCTATTTCTTTATCTCCCCGTGAATCGTATGCTTGTAACAATATGGACAGAATTTTAGCAACTCCAATCGATTAGGCGTATTGTGCCGGTTCTTTTGAGTAATATATCTGGAAATGCCCGTTGATTCCTTATTAACACCGTTTCGAACACAAGCGGTACATTCCAAAAGAACCGGTATTCGCACATCTTTACCCTTGGCCATGAACCTCCTTTGGATTTTTCATTTACTCAGCTCTTCCTCTTTCAATCCGAAACTAAAAAGAAAAAAGGAAGGAAAAAAAATAGAATTTGTAACTTGCTATCCTCTTATGCAAGATTTCACTACAATCAATATTAATCAATATAGGAAATAAGATAAAAAGATTTCTAAACTATCTATATTTCAAATCACAGTACAGTATTTCATATAAGTATCTTATATAATACTCTTTCCCTAGAACCACAGTTTGTATTCGACTTCCATAGAAATTTCATATTAATTTAATTCCAAGCGGAACCCGAGTCTAGCAGCTGTTGAATGCACTTTTATTCTTTCTCTTTCCTCCCTTATTCTAAAAAGGGAAAAAAGAGAAAAAGGGGGCTGCTATTTAATTGTATCTCTAATCTTCTTTATTCCTTCCCACGCCAATAACTAGAATGAAAAAAAAGGGAACGTCAACGCATCCGGGAAAAAACGATTAATCTCTATCAATAAACCTGCCAAAGAACCGAACCATAGAGTACTTAGTACCGGTGCCACGGAAAGATATGTTTTTAGATCTCGCATTGAAAAATCTCCTTCATTTTATTGTAATACATAAGACATATTGAAATGTACAATCATCCAGTAAATAAGATTAACTTTTTGTTAAATACAGAAAAAAACGTCTTTTTTGCAATATTCCCCCAAAAGACTCATTTATTTTTCCTAGGGGTTCCATTCCATATTTCATATAGATAGAAGTATTTTACTATTATTATATGTTAAATGAGACCAAAAAGACGAAATGGACATTAAAATTATAGATTTTAATAGAGGAGATAACGATGTGGAAAACAAGACAGGAATTCTCTACAATGACACTGTAGACCAATGGAAGGGATGTAGCGCAGCTTGGTAGCGCGTTTGTTTTGGGTACAAAATGTCACGGGTTCAAATCCTGTCATCCCTACTTATTACTGCTCCTTTGAGCAGTAACGAGGGATTTTTTGAGATCAATTCGCGTTGGACATATCATATAGAACTTACATCTTCCATTCTTACGATTTTGTATAGTGTATACATACAAGATGTATTGGGGCCAATCCTTTTCTTTACAGTCTTATCTTTTATGATAAGAAAAGAAAGCGCTCTTAGTTCAGTTCGGTAGAACGTGGGTCTCCAAAACCCGATGTCGTAGGTTCAAATCCTACAGAGCGTGATTCGGATCTTCTTCGATCAAATTCAACTGAAACAGCAATCTTAATTTGACCTCCTGGATATTAAATAAAGGAGGAGGTCAATCAAAAAAGATATATTAATTAATCAAAGGTCCAACTGATCGCCGCGCCTGTATTGTAAATATGCAGTTACAAATAATCCAGCCAAAGTAATAGGAATTAGACCTAACACGATTCCAAATAGAGAAACTTCAATCATTTCAATTTGTTTGAAAGGAGAAAAAAGAGGTAATATCTATACCTAAATATTAATCCGAATTACAATAAATCTCAATGACCAAGAATTGACAATTGACACGGTAAGTAAATAGAAATACGCCGAAGTTCCCGGAAAGGAATTGTGCAATTAATTTCAAATAAGTCGTATCTTGCTCAGACCAATAAATAGAGCTGAGGTTATAGTTAAAGCCGTTAGTAGAAACCCGAAATAACTAGTTATAGTAGGCATCAAGGAGCTAAATGAAATATCTTCTTTTTATACATATGTTTATAAAAAAGCACTTACCTGAGTTTCCTTTTTTGCAAAATTGGATAAAAAAATACCAATTGAATTGATTCATATATCATTATAGACAGCACTAACAAGGATAAAGTCCCAACTGTATAAAAAGGATTCATCATCTGTAACATCTACGCATACCGCGTTTGCAATCAGCGAATGCATTCTTGCATCATTTTTCAACTCAACTTATAAACGAATAAGAAGAACTGCGTCGTGTAATTTCGTTTTAAAATAAAACTCTTTTTGAATCATTATGTAATCAAATCAAATTAGAAAATTATTCCTTTTTTATCATTTTTTTTTTTTTGAATCTATTTTATATTTTAGAGCGAACAGTAAAACCCTTACTTTCATTTTAACTAATTAGATTCCGTAGATTCCGTAATAGGTTCACTCATATGAGAACAAAAAGTTCTCACATGATCACTTGAAAAAAATAGGTGTTTTGGTTCAACTATATTCTAAGACTAGTTATTTCGATTTTATTTTGCTTTAGAAGTTCTATTTTTTATCTTTCCATATTAGAAATCCGCATCTTTGTAGTTAGGTCAAGAAAGAACCTTCAGATTTCGATTTAATACAACAATGCATGCATTAGTGATTCCAATTATTTGTTTGATTCTTTGTTCTTTTTCGTTTATCAAATAAAATTGACTATTCTTACTTTTTACTGGACGACTAAGCTATTCCTTAAAAGAAAAAAAGATTCCAACAAAAAGTGCTTCTACAACTACGAATAACAAAGATTTATAGATCTCACATCTACTTACAATTGTGGGAACATTCTAATAAATTTAATGAATTATTAGAAACTAGCTTATCAGATTCAGATTTTACCTGATCCTCAGTTTCTAGCCCTAAACTCATAATGGCGAGAAATTTTTTAAAAATTTGAAAATTTTCTATTGAATGCGACATTATTTTACATCGACAAACAACAAGTAAAGGAAGAAATAAATTATTTAGCATCTCCTTCCAATACTGATTGAAAGTGCGTTGCTGTGTCAGAAGAAGGATAGCTATACTGATTCGGTATACTCTAAAGACGCCCTCGGTACAATATTGACGATCTCACAAAGATTTTTTCAGTTAATTTCCATTTACTGAGCCAATCTTTTACGGAATCGATCCCCTTTTGACTGTACAA